TTTCGAAAAAATTTAACTGACTATGAGTAGTCAGGGATAGAATAATTGAGGGAAATTTCTGAAGAATGGAGCACAAAAAGTATAAAAAGAAGCTTCGAAAAAATTACAAGATATGATCTATCTGAATCTAAAGTCTCAATTCCAACAAGTAAAAAAGGGGGGAATTTCCTTATTTCAAAATGGTTGATTATAAGATATTTCGATTTGTTTCTTATTTTTTTATTGAATTGAGTTGTGTATATTTCGAGACATATAAAAGATACCCAATGTAAAGAGTTTTATTTTATACTTGTTCCATATATGTCTGCTTTGACTCGAATGAATGTTCTGAAGAAACCTCAGTTAAGTTATGTTATAATATAAAAAAAGAGGATTCTTGCGTTTTTGCCCTCCTGCTGAAAAAGCATTCATTTCTCGGCTCATTTCTTAAAATACTTCAATTGGTACACGCAAGAAATAGGCCAATTCAGCAGCTTTTTGTTCCATTTCGGGGGGAGTAAAATTCTCATCAGTACGAGTCAATGGAATGGCTCCCTGGCCTCTGATATCCACATAAAGGACACGACGAGCATAAATACCCTCTTTAACTTCTATTCTGACGGACTGAATATCTTTTATAAGAAATCGGAGGAAGATCCGACGATTTTTTCCAGGAAATCCCCAACGAAAGATACACACTATTCCGTCTTTTCTATCAAATCGATCATAACCACTACCTACATTCCACGAAATTGTGCACCACAAATAGGAGCTAATAAAAAGACCCGCGATCCCATAGAAAGACATCACAATTCCTTGTGGAAAAAAAACTATTTGCTGAGACGGAAATAAAGATATAAAATTTCTACCAAGATAACTGGAGGTTCCAACCAACAAGAACCCTAATGAACCTAAAAAAAGGATAACAGCCCAGCAGAAATTACTTGTTTTTCGAGCGCCCGTTATAGGTTCTATCCATATATGTTCTGATCGACAACTCATACTTGATCCGGTTGCTTTTTTTTGGAATTGAGAGAATACCCCAAATGAATTTTACTTTAGTCCTTTTGTTTCCGAAGTAACTCGCATCAACTAGCACTAGTTTGATGTGAACTTTTAGGAGTAATTCATTAAATTGGTTAGATCTAAACTAATAACATACCCTTCGTATGATCTCAAGCCACATACATATAGATAGACCAACTTTACAGTTCAGCCATCCGGCGGGTCTATTTGAAAATAGCTAGAATCCATTTACCCCTAATAGCATTTTCTGCAGACATAAGAGTTTTTCGGCGGAAGCCGCTTATACCATATTTCGCTAAATGGATATCTGTGTTATGATACAAGCGTCAGTTTTGAAAAAAAAAATAGATGTTGTCCCATCGGCTCTAAACAATCTTCCTTTTTTGAACATGAAGAAATAAAGAAGCCATTGCGATTGCCGGAAATACTAGGCCTACTAAAGGCACCAAAACAGAGGGAAAGTTAAGAGTTGTCATAGAATGGGTACCTCGATTTACTATTTGTACCTGTTATTATTATTTATATTTTATATTTCTTATTATTTCTATTTTATATTTATTATTTATAATATAAAGATATCTTATTATATATAAAGATATCTTATTCTAATTTTTGAATTCTAAATTGGAATTATTATTACTTAATATCTATTAAGTATAGATCTAAGTATCTATCTAAGTGAGTATATAATGTAGTTTTTCATCTTTCTACATGAAAGATTTGAAAGGATATGGATGAGATATTATTCTTTATTTTTTGCTCTTGTCTTCGAATTTCATTTACTAAACAAAAAGTTTCTTAAAAATGAATTCTATTTATATTGAAATTGAAGGGTTTGTTAGAATCCCATCCAGCAGGGATTCTTAGTCAAAATAGGATTATCATAAGATATAGAAAAATAAAAAATTCTATATTTTCTAGATTTTAATTATATATGACGAGAAGAGGAGATTTTTTGATTTGCCTAATTTCACGAAAAGAAGAATTTCATCTTTTATCTTGTTGATTTTTATCTTGTTGATAGAGGCTTCTTGATCAATAATCATATAGAAAACGGGGCAGATTTTCTGTGACTTTTGATTCTTTATACAATTAGATCTTATGTCAACAAAGAAAACCCCATTCGTCTAATTTTGACTTGGATTCCGATAAACTAATTACTTGTTTGCTCAAATTAATTGAACTTAATGTTCTAATTTTGATTCAAAGGAAAGAAAGTGTGGAGTTGAAATAACTCACTCAGAACGCTTTTTAAAGGATTACGTGGTACAATTAGATCGAATAAGCCTTTCTGGAATAAATACTCAGCCGCTTGTGAACCTTCGGGTACTGTTTTATTCAATGTTTGTTCAATTACTCTTTTACCCGCAAAGGCAATGTAGGCATTGGGTTCGGCAATAATGATATCCCCCAACATACCAAAACTAGCTGTCACCCCACCAGTAGTAGGAGATGTAAGGATTGGTACATAGAATAACTTTTTATTTGATTGATA